ATAATGAAATTCCTTGATTAGCTCTTTGATCCATTTTATTTGACTGATGGATCCAACAAAAAATTTTAATAAATTAAATGAAAACTTCTTATTCAAACCGCCTCGTGATCTTCAACCAATTATGCGCTTCAATATAATTACCAGGAGTAAGCGCTATAGCTTGTTTCCAATACTCGGCAGCTTGATCGAACCAAGCCTCTGCAATTTCAGAATCCCCCTGTCGAATGGCCTGTTCTCCTCGGTCGGAATCGGTGGGTAAATTCCTTTCCTTCGAACCGTACTTGAGAGTTTCCTACCTCATACGGCTCGGCAATCCATTATTTTTTTGGTGTCCCCTCCTAATCCAATCTATCGAAATGAATAAGATTTTGCGTAAATCTATCCCATTTTTTATTGGCTTAACCAGATAATTAATTTACATGAGTTTCAAACTTGAATTTTGATTACTAATCTAATCAGTTTTATCTTTTCTCCCACCTTCAGAAGAATGAAACATAGGCATCCTCCGCTATCGGTATAATTTTCTGAAAGGTAACTATCTCGGTTTCATTTTCATATAGAAATTCATATAGAATCTTTGAAAAAGACTTTCCTCCATAAGAAAAGGGCTTACTATCTTTGGGATCTGATGCTACACCGCTGCTTAATACCTTAGTGGATCGACTCTATCACATAAGTTGATTCCTAACTTTTATCTCATATCATGACATAAGTAAGCAGTTCTTATTGTATCGGACCAAAACCTCGCAAATTGATCTTTACGGCGCTTCCTCTAACAATTGGATCTTTTATCCATAGAAAAAAATGGGCATATCTATTTCTTCATATTTCGGCTTATATGAAGTCTCTTTTTTTGCTACAGCTAATAAAAATCGTTGTTTTGTACGATACTTATGTAGAAAGCCCGTTTTTTTTATTTGTAGTATTTACTTTTTTACTTTTTATTTTACTAACCTATTTTCTCTTTTTTCCTCTTTTCTATAGTGGAGATAGTCGCACGTAATGACAGATCACGGCCATATTATTAAAAGCTTGCGGTAAGAATGGATTTCGTTCGAGTGCTCGGAAATAATATTCCAAAGCTTTCGTATGTTCTCCGTTGCTTGTGTGGATAAGGCCTATGTTATAAAGTATATAACTTCGATCATAGGGATCAATTTCTAGTCGCGTAGCTTCGTAATAATTTTGTAAAGCTTCCGCATAATTTCCTTCGGATTGGGCTGACATCCGTTACGGTCGTTCATTCTATTCAAAGAATCCCCGTTCCAGAACCGTACATGAGATTTTCACCTCATACGGCTCCTCCCTTCTGTGCATAATGATAATAATCCATGAAATCAAAATGAAATATTCTCATTATAAACTGAGAGGGGCTAGCGTTTTTACAAGAAATCTCTAGCCAACCCTCCTGCAAGAGGTATTTTCTTAACTTAATACCAAGGGCATTGGTGCTATATAGAAAAACTCCAACAATTTCTTTGTCCTCAACGCCCCCTATTTTCAGGAATTAGTCACTTCAACGGTCTTCGATGGTTATACGGGTATCCAAAGTACGAACGAGATGGATGTTTGTTGTCCCAACCATTCTTGGTAGTCCCGATCCCGATAAGGAAAGGGGATAATTTATAACAAAGTTTTTGTGTTGTTGATTCCTAGGTGTAGCGCTTCTTCCCCTATGCCGCCCATTGGTACTAGTATAGTGGGATTGACCTAGAATACAGAACCCATAGGTCTAACCTTTCGCTTAAGACTCGAATCAAAATGAAAGCGTCTGAGGCTGCATCAACCGAGGATACACGACAGAAGGGGTTGTTCCATTTTCAAACTTCACCTTCAGCAAGCGTAGGTTTATTTCAATAATAGTTTTATTTCTATCCCGAATGAATCATATGGCTTTCTCGTAAAATAAAATTGAGAATGATAAATAAAAACAAATCAAAAAATCAAATCGCACCATCTCTGTAATAGGTAAATGCTTCTTTTTCTCCTGAAGTTGTCGGAATTATTCGTAATAAGATATTGGCTACAATTGAAAAGGTCTTATCAATAAAATTTCCATTTATCCGCGATCTAGGCATAGTTAACAATCCATTCGATAATTCTTCGCATTACCTCTCGGGGGAAAAGAATCCCACAAAAAGGGAATTTACAGTACGAAATAACATAAAAACAGACTTATTCTAAAAAAAGATTAGGAAGAAAGGAAAGGTTTGAATCCGATTGGATTTCAGCCAAACCAATGGAGTAGTATACCAATGAACAGAATTAGTTTTATTTCATCTAAGTGGAAGAATCAAGGAATTTTTCCTACAAATTAGGATACCTCGAGGTGTTAGTTTTGATTGGATTATCATCCAAAGAGGAAAAAGAATCAAATAATCTAAACTTTTTATGATATGATAAAATATGATAAAAATAGAATAACTATACATTTTGTGTGTATAGCGTGTATACACTATACAATAAAAATTCCAAAATACCGGGTATGATTCCGGAATTT